GGCAAACAAAATGAATTTCTTATTCTTATCTTACGTATATAATTAAAATATAAAAAAGAAAGAGTTTTTTTTTCTCTATTTCCATTTCCCAAAAATGCCGTTTTAGCTAAAAATCTCTGTTGGTTCGGATTCGAACGAATCTTTCGATAATCTGTAAGAAACTCTTTCTTTATTAAATTAGAAGACAAGAATAAAAGACAAAGAAATCAAGAAAAGAAACAAAGTAGATTATCATACATATCTTTCGTGTAGAATAAAAAGATTTGAAAGATGAATAAGTTCATTTATTTAGTTCTACACTCCTTGCGTTTATTCTATATATTCACTTAGATATTTAAATATAGATATATAGATACTTAGATCTATACTAAGAATTTCAAATTGAATTAAATTAATAATAAAATTCATAAGAATTCAAATTCTTAATTATAATTATTATAAGATATCTTTATTTATAAATAATAATAACAGGTACAAATAATAAATCGAGGCACCCATTCTATGACAACTTTCAGCTTTCCCTCTATTTTTGTGCCTTTAGTAGGTCTAGTATTTCCGGCAATTGCAATGGCTTCTTTATCTCTTCATGTTCAAAAAAATAAGATTATTTAGATCCGATGAACCCAATCTCTTCCATTTTTTCAAAACTTAGATTTGTATCATAGCACAGATATCTATTTAGTAGAATATGGTTTAGTAGAATATGGTATAACATGTGATTTTTGCCGAACATAAAGCAAAGAACTCTTATGCCTGCAGAAACATGATATATGGTTAAATGAATTCTAGCTGTTTTCAAATCGATCAGGATCGCTGGATGGCTGAAATAGAAAGTCGTCGGATCTGTATGTATAGTGGGATCATATGAAGAGTATGCTATTATTTTAGATCTAACTAACCAATTTGATGAATTACTCCTAAAGGTTCACATCAAACTAGTGCTAGTTGATGAGAGTTACTTCGGAAACAAAAAAGTAAAGTCAAATTAATTTGAGGTATTCTCTCAATTCTAATAAAATGTAATCCGATCAAGTATGAGTTTGCGATCAGAACATATATGGATAGAACTTATAATGGGGTCTCGAAAAATAAGTAATTTCTGCTGGGCCTTTATCCTTTTTTTAGGTTCATTAGGATTCTTATTGGTTGGAATTTCCAGTTATCTTGGTAGAAATTTGATATCTTTTTTTCCGTCTCAGCAAATCATTTTTTTTCCACAAGGGATCGTGATGTCTTTCTACGGAATCGCAGGTCTCTTTATTAGCTCCTATTTGTGGTGCACAATTTCCTGGAATGTAGGCAGTGGTTATGATCGATTCGATAGAAAGGAAGGCATAGTGTGTATTTTTCGTTGGGGATTTCCTGGAAAAAATCGTCGCATATTCCTCCGATTCCTTATAAAATATATTCAGTCCATTCGAATAGAAGTTAAAGAGGGTATTTATGCACGCCGTGTCCTTTATATGGACATCCGAGGCCAGGGGACCATTCCCTTAACTCGTACTGATGAAAATTTGACTCCACAAGAAATTGAACAAAAAGCTGCTGAATTGGCCTATTTCTTGCGTGTACCAATTGAAGTATTTTGAGAAATGCGTGTAAAATAGATGCTTTCTCAGCAGGAGGGAAAAATGCAAGAATCCTCTTTTTCTATAACATAACTTAAGCGTGAAGTTTCATCAGAAGGTTCATTCGAACCAAAGTAGGCGGAACAATCATAAAACGAAACTCTTTTTGTGGTTTTTTTATACATATGCAAATCCACGCAACTCAATTTAAACAAGTAACAAATCGAAAAAATAGATTCATCTCATATATCAAACTATTTCGGTATAAAGAAATTAATCTTCTTTTTAAGTTCAATATTTGTTGGAATTGATACAGATAAATCCTATCTTGTAAATTCTTTTTTTTTTTCAATCGACGTTTCTTTTTCTCCTTTCTTTTGTGTTCCTTAATGACCAATACAAAAATAACAATTAGATTTCTTAATAATGATAACTAGCCAATTTCTGTCTTGTTTTGACACTTTGATTTTGATTATCGCAATCTCTTTCCCTCAATTATTCTATTCCTGACTGTGGGTAATCAGTGAATTTGTTTTGAAATATTGGATATTTGAATATTTGAGAGAAAAGGAGTTCTTTCGTCTCAAAATGGAACTAATATTCATTACTTAAATTAAAGTGGTTCTTTCGATCATTCATCGAAAGGAGACAATTGTTGACCGATTGAGATATCGGGAAGGGATCTTTTTTTAGTATTTCTTCATTCGAAGTGGATTCTTAATTGATTTCTCTATTCTTTCTAGATTCAATAACCACAAAGAAAATAGATTTATAGGTTTCATACCTTGTATAGAACTCATGTGTGAAAGAAATATTCGATTGCATAGAGTCGATGAATGAGGTGGGTTGATTAACAATTCACAGATGAAAAAATGGCAAAAAAGAAAGCATTCACTCCCCTTTTATATCTTGTATCTATAGTATTTTTGCCCTGGTGGCTTTCTCTCTCATTTAATAAAAGTCTGGAATCTTGGGTTACTAATTGGTGGAATACTGGGCAATCCGAAATTGTTTTGAATGATATTCAAGAAAAGGGTATTCTAGAAAAATTCATAGAATTAGAGGAACTCCTCATCTTGGACGAAATGATCGAGGAATACTCGGAGACACATCTACAAAAACTTCGTATAGGAATCCAAAAAGAAACGATCCAATTAATCAACATATACAATGAGGGTCGGATCCATACAATTTTGCACTTCTCGACAAATATAATCTATTTTGTTATTCTAAGCGGTTATTCTATTTTGGGTAATGAAGAACTTATTATTCTTAACTCTTGGGCCCAGGAATTCCTATATAACTTAAGCGACACAGTCAAAGCCTTTTCTATTCTTTTATTAACGGATTTATGTATCGGATTCCACTCACCCCACGGTTGGGAACTAATGGTTGGCTCTGTCTACAAAGATTTTGGATTTGTTCATAATGATCAAATTATATCTGGTCTTGTTTCCACTTTTCCAGTCATTCTTGATACAATTTTTAAATATTGGATTTTCCGTTATTTAAATCGCCTATCTCCTTCACTTGTAGTTATTTATCATTCGATGAATGACTGATAAAAGATCGACTGATATTAATCTAATCCAACCACAGAACCTTTGTTACTTTGTAGTTGTACATAAACAAAGCATTGAAAGTCGTACTTACGCTTTCTATTTCGACCCATCCGGGGGATTCATCCTATATTATTCCAGTAAAATATTATTCCATTAAATTTATTCCAGTAACTAGCAGAATCGTGGATAGGGAACTATACTAGCGACTTACCCCACTTATTGTTTATTGTAGAAATTTTGGAATCAACGATTGGACCATGGAAACTAGAAATATTTTTTCTTGGATAAAGGAACAGATTACTCGATCTATTTCCGTATCGCTCATGATATATATCATAACTCGAACAGCCGTTTCAAATGCATATCCCATTTTTGCACAACAGGGTTATGAAAATCCACGAGAAGCGACTGGGCGTATTGTATGTGCCAATTGCCATTTAGCTAATAAGCCTGTAGATATTGAGGTTCCACAGGCGGTACTTCCTGATACTGTATTTGAAGCAGTTGTTCGAATTCCTTATGATATGCAACTAAAACAAGTTCTTGCTAATGGTAAAAAGGGGGGTTTGAATGTAGGGGCTCTTCTTATTTTACCGGAGGGGTTTGAATTAGCTCCCCCCGATCGTATTTCTCCCGAGATTAAAGAAAAGATAGGCAATTTGTCTTTTCAGAGCTATCGCCCCAATAAAAAAAATATTCTTGTAATAGGACCTGTCCCCGGTCAGAAATATAGCGAAATAACCTTTCCTATTCTTTCCCCCGACCCCGCTACTAAGAAGGATGTTCACTTCCTAAAATATCCTATATACGTAGGCGGGAACAGGGGAAGGGGTCAGATTTATCCCGACGGGAGCAAGAGTAACAATACAGTTTATAATGCTACAGCAGCAGGTATAGTAAGCAAAATTATACGAAAAGAAAAGGGGGGATATGAAATAACCATAACAGATACGGATGGACGTCAAGTGGTTGATATTATCCCCCCAGGACCAGAACTTCTTGTTTCAGAGGGCGAATCCATCAAATTGGATCAACCATTAACGAGTAACCCTAATGTGGGCGGATTTGGTCAGGGAGATGCCGAAATAGTACTTCAAGATCCATTACGTGTCCAAGGCCTTTTGTTCTTCTTGGCATCTGTTATTTTGGCACAAATCTTTTTGGTTCTTAAAAAGAAACAGTTCGAGAAGGTTCAATTGGCCGAAATGAATTTCTAGACTTGTGGTTGCTTGTTTATACTTTTTTCTACGAGATGCTGGGAATTTCTTGTACCGCATAGCTAGTCATAGTATGTAGATTTTGAAGAATACTATTTGACTTTCACCCTCTTTCTTTATTTTTTTAGCCAAATTGGGGCTATGTTACTATTGCCAGATTTCAATGTTATAAAATGGATCAATAGTTTTAGATTCTAAATAGAATACAATTGAATTAGATACCTAGACAGAAGTAATCGAGTAATAGAAGGGATAAATGCGGGAAACAAATAATCTCTTCTAGAAGAGATTATTCGTCTTGCTAGTCTTCGACACAAGAAAGGGAATTTTCTAAACCCTTTCTTTGTGTCGAAAGAGTAATGATTCTTGATCCTGCTCTTCAAAGATTCCTAGTCTTCCTTTCCATTTTTCCAGATGTATCATAACTTTTTTCGATTTATTATGAAATAAAATAATATAAGTATAAAATATAAGTATAAGAAGTAGTGGACAAATAAAAAAAGAGGGGGTTTTTTTGATTAAATAGAACTTATTATAAAAATTTTCAATTTGGATGAGATACTAAAATAAATAGAGTAAAAAGTAAAATAATAGAGGAAAGTTCTATTAATATAGAAAGTATTTGCACAATATCTAATCTACAAAAATATATA